AACTTGTAATTACCTTGCATTTCTATTTACATTCTATCTATTGATAGAACACAAAGAACAAACTCTTTCATTCCTCTTTGTCTTCAATCAAAACAAAAAAGAAATACCTCTAATTTTATAAGGTTAAATAAAAAATAAAAAATTCGATTGTTAATTTGATATAAGATAATTGCTATGCTTAGTGTGTGACTCGGTGGTTTTTGATTTTTAGGGAAAGGATTCAAAAAAAAAAATAGGCCGACTCCTATTATGAATTAATAAGTATAGAACTAATAACCAATATAGAACTAATAACCAACCCATCGCTTTGCATTATCTGGATTCAAAGAAGCAGTCAAGATATGATATAGTAATCATATAATTGCAGCAATTGCAATTTTTTTTTTTTTTTCAGAAAAAAAAATCAATCTGATTATTTTATTCTAAAACAAAATAGAAAATAATGCAGATAAATGGAAGGGTGAAAGAAAGAAAAAAAAAGAAAAAAAAATATCAATGATATATGATTCCAATATGTAAGGTCTATGATTCATTTTATAAAAGCCAATGAATGTAATAAAGCATCAATAGAGATTGATCTATAATTAAATGAATCTTTTCATAGAACAAAAAATCAAGAGCCTGGAGCCAATAAAGACTGAGAAAATTGACTCAATAACAAATTTCATTCAATTTGATTTTATTCAGGACTCCATTGTAAAAGTAGGACCTAACCATTAATTGGGAAGTGATGGGGACGACGGAACCAATAAATCAGTACTGATTTATTGGGCAGGATGGCGAAAGAAAAGAAAGGAACCAGTAGACAATTCATTTCTATTTAGTCTTTATTCTAAAAGCTAATGGATTACTTCCACAAATGAAATAATTATTGAAATAGTAAAATAATTATTGAAATAGTAAATATTCGCCCGCGAAGGTTTTTATGTTATTAAATTTAATAATTTTAAACAAAACAATCTGATAACATATTGACTATATAAAATATATAAACAGAATGAAAACCAGAAATCGAATACATAGTCATATAAAATTCGATAGAATAGAAAATAGAATAATACAAAAATATACAAATTTCTAATAATACAAATTTATAATAACAGGAGAAATCCCACCAAATACCATGCTTTAGTATAGTATATTATTACATGTATATTTTTTTAATCATTTCATTCGCGAGGAGCTGGATGAGAAGAAACTCTCATGTCCGGTTCTGTAGTAGGGATGGAATTGATAAACGACCATCTACTATAACCCCAAAAGAACCAGATTCCGTAAGCAACATAGAGGAAGAATGAAAGGAATGTCTTATCGAGGTAATTGTATTTCTTTCGGTAGATATGCTCTTCAGGCACTTGAACCCGCTTGGATTACATCTAGACAAATAGAAGCGGGACGACGAGCAATGACAAGAAATGCGCGCCGCGGGGGAAAAATATGGGTACGTATATTTCCTGACAAACCTGTTACTGCAAGACCTACGGAAACACGTATGGGATCGGGGAAAGGATCCCCCGAATATTGGGTAGCTGTCGTTAAACCTGGCAGAATACTTTATGAAATGGGCGGAGTAACAGAAAATATAGCTAGAAAGGCTATTTCAATAGCAGCGTCAAAAATGCCTATACAAACTCAATTCATTATTTCGAGATAGGAATAGAAAAACCAAAGGAAAAAGTCCTTTAGGATTAAAAAAACAAAAATCGAACGTTTATTTTTTTTTTGAACAAAAATATTTCTTTTTTTTGCCCTTTGCATTGAAATAACAGATTAAAAAAATGATATGATCCAATCTCAGACCCATTTGAGTGTAGCAGATAACAGTGGAGCCCGAAAATTAATATGTATTCGAATCATGGGAACTAGTAATCGGCGATATGCACATATCGGTGACATTATTGTTGCTGTAATCAAAGAAGCCGTACCAAATTCACCTCTAGAAAGATCCGAAGTAATCAGAGCTGTAATTGTACGTACTTGTAAAGAACTCAAACGTGACAACGGCATAATAATAAGATATGATGACAATGCTGCAGTTGTCATTGATCAAGACGGAAACCCAAAAGGAACTAGAATTTTTGGTGCAATCGCCCGGGAATTGAGACAGTTAAATTTCACTAAAATAGTTTCATTAGCACCTGAAGTATTGTAAGATAAAACATTGTAAGATATAAGATGAGACCCCGATATAGTTTATAGTATTTGAATGGAATTAATTATTAATTAAAGTAAATTAGAATAAATTAGAAAATTAATTAAAAAAAATTAATTAAAAATGAAAGAAATTAGTAGATTGGAGTTCATGCATATACCTCTAAAATAATAAAAAAAATGAATTCATATGATAAAAAGAAAACAAACAAAAAAAAAAGAAAAATATGTTGATTATATCAAAATTATGAGGCACCAATAAATTGAGTTTATCATGGGGAGAGACACTATTGCTGACATAATAACCTCTATACGAAATGCGGACACGGATAGAAAAGGAACTGTCCGACTAGCATTTACTAACATCACCGAAAAAATTATTAAAATACTTTTGCAAGAAGGTTTTATTGAAAATGTGAGGAAACATCAGGAAGGTAAGAAATTTTTTGTTGTTTTAACTCTACGACATAGACGAAATAGGAAAGGATCGTATGGAACTAATCTAAATTTAAAACGAATAAGTCGGCCTGGTCTACGAATCTATTCTAACTATCAAAAAATTCCTAGAATTCTAGGCGGGATGGGGATTGTAATTCTTTCTACCTCTCGGGGTATAATGACAGACCGAGAGGCTCGACTAGAAAAAATCGGTGGAGAAATCTTGTGTTATATATGGTAATCTTTCCTCTCGGACATCCAAATTTTATCCGGACTTCCTGTTTGTGAAAAAAAAAAAAAATAGAAAGAAAAAAGAAAAGGGTTCTAATATTATTTTTATTATTTTTCCTGCATTATATTAATTGATACTTGATACTTCACGAGGTTTTAGCTGGAATGAAAGAATAAAAATAGAGTCAAGTCAAGAGGGTTTAATTGTTGAATCACTTACTAATGGTATCTCTCAAGTTTGTTTCGATAATGAAGATCGGATTTTAGGTTCTGTTTCAGAAAAAATCCGACATAGTTTTGTTTTATCCGTAGACTACTAAGGCATAGAGTAAAAATAAAAATGGAAGTAAGCCGATATGATTCGACCAGAGAACGTCTAATCTATAGACTACACAACAAAAATTCGAATGATTAGGTAGTTTTTTTTTTCAACTTCCTTATTCCTTTCATTTTCATAGAGATATAATTCCAGATTGGAAAATTTAACGAAACTTATTTTCTTCAAAAACACATGTATATTCAAAATTAAGGAATGACAAATATGAAAATAAAGGCCTCCGCTCGTAAAATTTGTGAAAAATGCCGACTAATACGTAGACGGGGACGAATTAGAGTAATTTGTTCCAATCCGAGACATAAGCAAAGACAAGGCTAGTCCTTCGAAACCGGGACTCTTTATCTTCTTTATCTTTAAGGCATCTGATATATAAATAAAAAAAAAAAGATTTATTTTGACATGACATGGATATATCCATAGACACCTGGCTTCTATTTATAAGATGATAACATAAAATATGGCAAAACCTTTACCTAGAATTGGTTCGCGCAGGAATGGCCGTATTAGTTCACGTAAGAATGCGCGTAAAATACCAAAAGGAGTTATTCATGTTCAAGCAAGTTTCAACAATACTATTGTGACGGTTACAGACGTACGGGGGAGGGTGATCTCATGGTCTTCCGCCGGAATGTGCGGGTTCAGGGGCACAAGAAGAGGGACACCATTTGCTGCTCAAACCGCAGCTGGAAATGCTATTCGGACAGTAGTGGATCAAGGTATGCAACGAGCTGAAGTCATGATAAAAGGCCCCGGTCTCGGACGAGATGCGGCATTAAGAGCTATTCGTAGAAGTGGTATATTATTAAGTTTCGTCCGGGATGTAACTCCTATGCCACATAATGGCTGCAGGCCCCCTAAAAAACGACGTGTGTAAAAATCTAAACATTGTAAACATTGTAAAAATATAAACATTGAAGAGATTTCAAGAGAAATAAATAATTCAATGATTTGATCAAAAATAACAAACATTCTTATGGTTCGAGAGAAAGTAACAATATCTACTCGGACACTACAGTGGAAGTGTGTTGAATCAAGAGCCGACAGTAAACGTCTTTTTTATGGACGCTTTATTATGTCTCCGCTTATGAAGGGTCAAGCGGACACAATAGGCATTGCGATGCGAAGGGGTTTGCTTGGAGAACTAGAAGGAACGTGTATCACACGCGCAAAATCTGAGAAAATACCACACGAATTTTCTACCCTAGCAGGGATTCAAGAATCAGTACATGAAATTTTAATGAATTTGAAAGAAATTGTATTGAGAAGCAATTTGTATGGAACTTGTGACGCGTCTATTTGTGTCAAAGGCCCTGGATATGTAACTGCTCAAGATATCATCTTACCACCTTCGGTGCAAATCGTTGATAATACACAGCATATAGCTATTCTAACGGAACCAATTGACTTGTGTATTGGCTTACAAATCGAAAGGACTCGTGGCTACTGTATAAAATCACCAAATAACTTTCAAAATGGAAGTTATCCAATCGATGCTGTATTCATGCCCGTTCGAAATGTGAATCATAGTGTTCATTCTTATGGAAATGGGAATGAAAAGCAAGAGATACTTTTTCTAGAAATATGGACAAATGGGAGTTTAACTCCTAAAGAAGCACTTCATGAAGCCTCTCGGCATTTGATTGATTTATTTATTCCTTTTTTACAGGCAGAAGAAGAAAACTTACATTTAGAAAAAAGCCAACATAAGGGTACTTTACCCCTTTTTACTTTTCATAATAAATTGGCTAAACTAAAGAAAAATCAACAAGAAATAGCATTGAAATATATTTTTATTGACCAATCAGAATTGACTCCTAAGATTTATAATTGTCTCAAAACGTCC